ATCTTTAGAGTATACCGAATCAGTATAGCTATGCTTCTTCTGACACAGCAACGCAAATTGAATCAGTATCGAAAGGAAGTGCTAAATAATTTCTTTTTCCTTTCCTTTATCTGTTGATGTAAAATGATGCTGTATTTAATATAAAATTCTTACAATGAAAGAGATTATCATATTTCCACAATTCAATTTTAAGTGGATGGGAGATCTATAAATTTCTTTTTCATGGTTGTAGAGGCAGTTTTTGTTAGAATCCCCCCTTTTTATTTTAAGGAATTTGTTAATTGTCCAGTAACAAATATGATTCGATGAAAGAAAGTGAAAAAAGAATAAAATAATTGGAATCAATAGTTGTAATGAATTGTTGGATTGGATCTCAATCCAAATTTGGATCTAGCTACAAGGAAGAGGCTTTATTTTAAAATATCGAACGAGGAAACATAGTATTCCATAAAAATGGAATTCAAAATAATAATTCAAAAAGAGTTTCGTTTTTAAATGAAGTTACACGATCCAGTTCGTTTATTCTCGACGACTTGGTTGATAGGAATCGCGAGATGGCTAGATCTTAGAAATGATGAATCGGTTTCATTTTATATGCCTGTTACTTTCTCTTTTTTCGTGCCGTCTATAATGATAGATGAATCCAAAACTTTCAATTGGACTTATTATTTCAATTGGTATTTTTGTATATCTTCCTATGTTAGAAAAATGGAAACTTAGGTAAATACTTTAGAAACATATGTATAAAAATACCATATTTCATTTAGCCCTTTCATGCTTACTATAACCAGTTATTTCGGTTTTCTACTAGTGGCTTTAACTATAACTTCAGCTTTATTTATTGGTCTGAGCAAGATACGACTTATTTAAAATTTCTATTTGAAAGAAACAATTCAGAAAGGAAATGCTTCTGTGAGATTCTGTGTATTCTAGAGTTATTTACCATGTCAATTGTCAATTCTTGGTCATTGAGATTCACATCAATTCGGATTAATATTTAGGTATAGATATTACCGCTTTTTTTCTCCTTTTCAAAAAATTGAAATGATTGAAGTTTTTCTATTTGGAATCGTGTTAGGTCTAATTCCTATTACTTTGGCTGGATTATTCGTAACTGCATATTTACAATACAGGCGTGGCGATCAGTTGGACCTTTGATTAATTCACATTTCTTTTTTTGATTGGCCTCCTCCTTTCTTTAATCCACAGGAGGTCAAATTCTAATTGTTGTGCAAGCGACTGAATCCATTTCAGTCTAATTGAATTCATGAAGAAAAAATCACGCTCTGTAGGATTTGAACCTACGACATCGGGTTTTGGAGACCCACGTTCTACCGAACTGAACTAAGAGCGCTTTCTTATCAGAATAGAAAAGGATGTAAAGAAAAGATTTTTTTTAAACTAATCCATTTTCATTTTATATCTATATATTCTATAGTTTCATAAAAATGAACTTCCGCGCAACGCAATTTGAATCGATCTCAGCTGATTCCTCGTTACTGCTCAACGGGGCAGTAATAGGTAGGGATGACAGGATTTGAACCCGTGACATTTTGTACCCAAAACAAACGCGCTACCAAGCTGCGCCACATCCCTTCAAATTGTTCTACAGTATAATTGTAGAGAATTCCTTTCTTGTTTTCCACATCCCTATTTCCTGCATTGAGACACACAGCTTTTCTGTCCATTTCGTCTTTTTTGGCCTCATTTAACATATTTTTACATATAATAATAAGAAAAGGAAATCTTATGGATCGTTGTAAATTTCAATTGGAATTAGGGATTCCGTGTACAACTCTAAACGGCCCTTAACTACATATGCATCTAATCATATATGCATTATCTTTATGTATTACAATAAAAAAGGAGGTTTTTCAATGCGAGATCTAAAAACATATCTCTCCGTGGCCCCAGTACTAAGTACGTTATGGTTCGGGGCTTTAGCAGGTATATTGATAGAGATTAATCGTTTTTTCCCCGATGCGTTGACATTCCCCTTTTTTTCATTCTAGCTATTGACACCGGAAGGAATGAAGAAGATTAGAAATAGAATCAAATATCTGTGACTAATCCCCCCTCCCTCTTTTCTCTTTTTTCCCTTTTTTTTTCTAATTTTTAGAATTTAGAATAAGGGACGAAAGAGAAAGAATAAAAATGGATTCAACGTCTGCGAGACTCAGGTTCAAATTCGAATTAAAAATAGAGACGTGGGGGTAGAGTAGGAAAATCGGGGTCTAGGGCAAGAATACAAGATCTTTAACTGCCCTTCGGAGTTAAATAGAATTTCGAACTCATTCTCATTGTCTTGCTTATTATTTACTATGGCTTTTATGGCTTTGCTTTGATTTAATTGATTTTGATCTTTTAGAGTTGGATTTCAAGTTAATAACTTTTATTTTTTCCTTCCTTTCTTTTTCTTCATTTCGAATCAAAATAGAAGAGTTGAGTAAATCAAAAATCCAAAGGAGGTTCATGGCCAAGAGAAAAGATGCGCGGGTAACGGTAATTTTGGAATGTACCAGTTGTATACAAAACGGTGTTAAGAAGGTATCAACAGGTATTTCCAGATATATTACTCAAAAGAACCGGCACAATACGCCCAATCGATTAGAATTGAGAAAATTCTGTCCCTATTGTTACAAACATATGATTCATGGGGAAATAAAGAAATAGATTGAACCGAGTATGTCTTATCCTTGAAAGGAGAAAAATGACATTATATAGAACACATTGAAATATAAATAGAAGATATTGCATTTAAATAAAAAGAATCCTATTTGGAGTTAAAATTACAATTAAGAAATATTTCGGGATAAGAAATAAACTAAACAAACAAACCATGGATAAATCCAAGCGACCTTTTCTTAAATCCAAGCGATCTTTTCGTAGGCGTTTGCCCCCGATTCAATCGGGGGATCGAATTGATTATAGAAACATGAGTTTAATTAGTCGATTTATTAGTGAACAGGGAAAAATATTATCTAGACGAGTAAATAGATTGACCTTGAAACAACAACGATTAATTACTATTGCTATAAAACAAGCTCGTATTTTATCTTTGTTACCTTTTCTCAATAATGAGAAACAATTTGAAAGAATCGAGTCGACCACTAGAACTACTGGTCTTAGAACCAGAAATAAATAGGCTTATTTTTTGTTCACTTCAATCAGAATTCCAATTTGAACTCAAACATGGATTGGTGTTTTATTTGACAAATCTTAGAATCCAGATTATTGTGTCGTAAAAAAAAAAAACGAATCGGAAAAAAAAAGATTTTTTTATTGAACGTGTTCATTCATTTTGACTACTTTAGCGCATTTCTCATAGTAATTTTGACTTCAACTCCACCCTCCCGGAGTTCATTCTCCGGGGAACCCCATTTAAATTATTTCGGTGTATTCTTTTCAATCTACTTTTTCTCTGATTTCGTTGGAAATCATATAAAGACAATTCCTATTTGATATAGCTATTTGGGCCAGTATTTTACGATTAAGAAGCAACTGCCTCTTATATAGATCATGTATTAATTTACTATAACTATAAGATACTCCCTTTTCTCGAATTACTGCGTTTATTCGAGTGATCCACAAACGACGAAAATTTCTCTTTTGCTTATCTCTATCCCGATGAGCCGAAACCAAAGCTCTTATTTTCTGTTGAGTAATAGTTCGAGTAAGTCTTGAGTGAGATCCTCGAAAACTTGATGCAAATAAACGAATTTTTGTTCTACGTTTCCGGGCTATATATCCGCGTTTAACTCTAGTCATTGAATAAATAAAATTTTGACAAATAACTAATTGATTTTTTTCTTTCAGTTATTATTTTTCCCGTCCTGGCCTATTAATAACTAATAACCAAACGGATTTTTCCAATGTATAAAATACAAATTCCAATGGCTTTGGCTACTATAACCTTCCCGACCACGATTTTTTCTTTTTTGGGGTATTTTACTGGGAAATATGAAAGAAATTGTGGGTTTCCTCGTTTCTATGGTTACTTCTTAAACGGTGAGGTCTTCTCTATACACCGGAGCCCTTACTTCATTTAATATTTCATCAATGTTATTGGTAACTTGTATAGTTCACACCACACTCTTTGGCTCTACCTATGAATTATCCAGTAACAGGTCTTTCACAATGAGACCCGCCTATACAGTAACGGTATTTAATTAGGAAAGTTAGCTGGGTAGCTGACCCTCGTAGTCCGTTCTTGACTGAGCGAGAACTTCTTTTTTTTTTTTATTTTAATAAGATTTTTCCGCTTAATGGATAATCAGTTGCTACCAATGGAGAATTGTTTCTCATCTTAAATTCAGGTGATTGAATTTGCACCAACGGAAACCATAAACTTTATACACAATAGAAGGATAGATTTGCTTATTTTTAGATAGTGAATGGAGTTCCTTCTTCCATTCTATCCTATTCATTAGTACTGATCAGTCATACTGGAAGCAGTTTTCTTGCTTTTTCCTGTCAGCTCATGATCTAAACGAGTCGCACATACACCCTAGTACATGTTCCTCGACGCTGAGGACATCCCCGAAGAGCGGGGGATTTCGTGACATTTCGAATGGGCTGTCTTGTATTTCTAATAAGTTGTTTAATAGTTGGCATGTTGAGTCATATATATAATGGGCTGGTTTAGATTGATCCTAACCGGATTTTTTATTTATTTATATAGTAAACTCGGAGATAAAATATCAAATCACAGATTTGCACAAAATCCACTTTTTCATTCAACTGCTACAAGATCAACAATTCCATAAGTTTGGGCTTCTGTTGCTGACATAAAAACGTCTCTTTCCATGTCTTCAGATACAACCCATAAAGGTTTACGCGTCCTTTGTACATAAACCCTTGTGATGGTTTCGCGTAGTTTCAGCAGTTCTTCCGCTTCCAGGATAAATTCTCCCGTTTGTGCCTCATAAAAAGAACTAGCAGGTTGATGCATCATTACCCTGATAATAGAAGGTTTCTCTATCTGGTGTGATGAAAGAAACAGAAAAGAAAGATAAAGAATAATAGGAAAAAGGATAGAATTGAACAACCGTACGGGCATTATCTTTTATGCATTGCATACGGCTCTATAATCAAATTGACCCCTAACTTTTCCATTCAAGAAAGATAAAAAATAGAATCTATTAGCCCCAGATGGGTAAATGATCAAAATGCCATCCTTCTTTTTTTTTTCGGAGGAGTTCAAAAATACTATGATGGCTCCGTTGCTTTCTATTTTAAAATGGATTTTTTTTGTCTTTGATTCAGCAATCCCAAAGTTTCTTTTTGAGCCAATCAAAAAAATTTGGTTTTTTCGCACTCTTTTTTTTTATAACTTAAATATTGTTAAGAGCCCGTTAGTGTAAAAACAAACAAGTTTGTGACGCTGAATTGGATTTCCGATAGATAAGAGAAAGTCGGAAATATCTTTTATCTCATACTACTCTCTCGATACATAATCAAATCTTTTGAAAAAAAATACAAAATTTTTCATATCGAATTCGAAGTGCCATGCTATTATTACTTAATATTCATATGGCGAAGGCATAGTTTTCTTTTTTCTCTCAAATAAAAAAACTTCATTGGCGCCAAGCGTGAGGGAATGCTAGACGTTTGGTAATTTCTCCTCCAACCAGAATAAAAGATCCCATTGACGCGGCCAATCCCATGCATATTGTATGGACCTCTGGTCGTACAAATTGCATAGTATCATAAATGGCTATTCCGGGTATTATCCATCCACCAGGGGAGTTTATAAACAAATACAGATCTTTAGTCTCATCCTCGATACTGAGATATACCATAAGACCAATAAGTTGATTCGAGATCTCGCTATCAACCTCTTGGCCTAAAAAAAGTAATCTTTCTCGATAAAGTCGGTTGAGTAGGGTAAAATTGTATTCCTTAGGAACCGTACATGCACCTTTTGATGCATACGGTTCAAAAAAATTGCGAAGAAAAGAATCAATGTATAGATTCCAGTCCTCTTTCTTTTTCGGGTTTTTTTAATTTTTTAATGAAAGGGCTTTTTCTTCGATTTTTCAATAAAGATGAATTTTGATTTCTTCTTTGATAATATAAAAAAAGGGTAAATAAACTTATCGAATTAACTTCTCATTGATGTATTCTTTCATCGAAATTCAATCCCAATTACGATGGTATTTTCTTGTTCCTGAATGGGTCTCTTTCATCTTTTTAGGTTTATGCTCTACTCCGGGTAAAGATTCGCCCGATTTTGATTTGCACATATAGGACAAATCTTCCCATCACCATTTCTTTTTGTTATGACTTTACAAATAATCATTTATGATACACATAGTAATCATAGATATATTACCAATTGGGTTTTTTTTTTAAACGGAGCCTGGATACTTCATTTTTTTCGTCCAGCCAAAGCCAACCATAAATTATTCTAATTGATATAATTCTATGAATTCCCCCAAATAATGCATTTAATTGCATTTCACGCTCCAATTTTTCGATAATTCAATTTCTCTTTCTTGGGCGAAACAGAGGATATCTCGGTCGGGGGAGAGAATGGGGAAATCCCATATGACCCAAGATATCTGACAAGTCGCACTATACGTCAACCCAAGATGCATCTTCCTCTCCAGGACTTCGGAAAGGTACTTTTGGAACACCAATAGGCATGGATTGAAAGAAAAAAGAACTAAATACTATATTTCACTTTGATGTGGAAACGTAACAATATGGTTTTATTGTCTTTATTTTTCTTGTCTTTATAATATTGGCTTTATCGTATTTATTTTATCCATAGATTAGAAAAATTTAGAAAGAAAGACAAAATAAATAAAGGAAATTTTTTACGAATAGATCCTTCTAATGATAAATGAAGGATGGACAAATTTTCTCATAGAAAATGGTATCAATCCACCATTGCATATTGGTACTTATCGAATATAGAATAAATCTGTTTCTCTTTGTTCTTACGAACAGAATTCTTCCATTATTACGAATAGAATATAGAATCAATATTAACCTAACCCTTGTTAGGAAAAAATCCCCTGAACAGGGGAAGTCTATAGGATAATCATAGTATAATTTTTTCCAATGCAATAAAGTTACGTAGTGTCTATTTTTCTTCGATAAAGGGGTTTTTTCCATGGGTTTGCCTTGGTATCGTGTTCATACCGTTGTATTGAATGATCCCGGCCGGTTGCTTTCCGTTCATATAATGCATACAGCTCTGGTTGCTGGTTGGGCGGGCTCGATGGCTCTGTATGAATTAGCAGTTTTTGATCCTTCTGACCCTATTCTTGATCCAATGTGGAGACAGGGTATGTTCGTTATACCCTTCATGACTCGTTTAGGAATAACCAATTCATGGGGGGGTTGGAGTATCACAGGAGGAACTGTAACGAATCCGGGGATTTGGAGTTACGAAGGTGTAGCTGGGGCGCATATTGTGTTTTCTGGCTTATGCTTTTTGGCAGCTATCTGGCATTGGGTCTATTGGGATCTAGAAATATTTTCTGATGAACG